TCCATCTCCGTCTACCAAAACAACTGGAAATGTTTCAAAAAAAGTAGGCATGCGACGTACAAAAAGTTCACGCCCTTCTTTATCTCTAAAGATAGGATGTCCTAACCACCCGACAGCTATTCCATCTCCGTTATCCATTGAACCCGCTCTGAATAATCCCCCTTTCGCTGGATTATTTCCGATGTAATCATAAAAAGATAATTTTTCAGGAATTTTAGACCAAGCCTCTGATAAACTTTGATTTTCGGCTAGTCCAGCGCTAACCCTTCGATATATTTCTTGCTGAAAGTATCCCTGATCCCATTGATAACGGGTGGGACCAAATAATTCGATAGGAGTAGTTGCTGAACCATACCACATAGTTCCAGCAACAACAAAAGCTGCAAAAAAGACAGCAGCGATACTGCTGGAAAGAACGGTTTCAATATTGCCCATACGTAATCCTTTATATAGACGTTGGGGCGGGCGGACACTAAGATGGAATAAGCCTGCTAATATGCCCAATGTCCCTGCTGCAATATGATGAGAGGCTATTCCTCCTGTAACAAAGGGATCAAAACCTTCCACACCCCACGCGGGATTTACAGATTGTACCTTTCCAGTTAGTCCATATGGGTCGGACACCCATATTCCAGGACCATACAATCCTGTTACATGAAATGCGCCAAAGCCAAAGCAAGCCACTCCTGAGAGAAATAAATGAATTCCAAAGATCTTAGGCAAATCCAAAGAAGGTTTTCCTGTGCGTTCATCACCAAATATTTCTAGATCCCAATACACCCAATGCCAGATAGCTGCCAAGAAGCACAAGCCAGAGAACACAATATGCGCCCCGGCTACACCTTCGTAACTCCAAACCCCCGGATTCGTTATCGTCCCTCCTGTAATACTCCAACCGCCCCATGAATTGGTTATTCCTAAACGAGTCATGAAGGGTATAACGAACATACCTTGTCTCCACATTGGATCGAGAACAGGGTCGGAGGGATCAAAAACTGCTAATTCATATAGAGCCATTGAACCGGCCCAACCAGCAACCAGAGCTGTATGCATTATATGAACAGAAAGCAAACGACCGGGATCATTCAATACGACAGTATGAACACGATACCAAGGCAAACCCATGGTAATACCCCTTTATCAACAAAAAATAGACACTATGTAACTTTATTGCATTGAAAAAACTATGCTATGGACCCCCTTTTTTTTTCAGTGGATTATCTCGGAAAAAGGGTTACTATTTGTTCTATTCTTTTAGTAAAAATGGAACAATTTGGTTCATAGGAAAAAAGAGAAGCAGATCTATTCTATACTCGATAAGTACCAATACGCAATGGGGGTTTATTCCCTTTTCGAAGAGCGCATGCATCCATATTTAGTCATCATTCAAAGTACCTATTCGTAAAAATTGTCTTTGTTTTCCTTTATTTTATGAACTTATTCTATCTATGTAGAAAATATGACGATAAAGCTAATATTATTAAAATAATAAAACCATTATTACGTTTCCACATCAAAGTGAAATAGAGTACTTAATTCTTTTTTCTTTCAGTTTATGCCTATTGGTGTTCCAAAAGTTCCTTTTCGAACTCCCGGAGAGCGAAATCCAACTTGGATTGACATATAGTGCGCCCTGTCAGATATATTGGGTCATATGGGATTTCCCCATTCTCTCCCCCGATCGAGATATCCTCTCTTTCGCCCCCAAAAAAAGCGATTGAATCATCAAAAATTTGTAACGTGAAGTGCAATGAAATGCAATTAGATCCGTTTTGTGAAGAGGTATCCAGATTAATATTAGCAATTCAAATAATTTATGGTCGACTTGGCTGGACCAATAAAATTAAGTATCCAGGCTCCGTTTAGAAAAACCCAATTGGTAATATATCTATTATTAGGACTTATAGATATCATAAACATTAGAAAGAAATTATTAAATAGCACTGATCCCAAACAGTTAATCAATCGAATAATAAATATAATGGATACGTCGAATATTTGGCGGAAGACATAAAAGAAATGAATTGCAAAATTGAGAAAAAATGAAAAAAAAAACAAAGACGTGGTATTGGGGTCATTTGTCCTATATGTGCAAATCAAAATCGGGCGGATCCTTACTCGGAGTAGAGCATAAACCTAAAAAAATGGAAGAAGCCCATTCAGGAACAAGAAAATGGCATCGTTATTTTTGGATTGGATCTCGATGAAAAAATACATCAATGAAAAGTTAGTGCGATAAAACTGTTTTTTATATTCTAATATTTTAGGAAAACCGGCCAAACGCATCGTTCTTCAAAAATGAAAGAGAAGCCCCTTCCTTCATTAGAAGGAGTCCGCTATAAAAAAAGAAAGAGGGCTGGAAGCTACACATTGATTTTTTTTCGCAAGTTTTAGTTTTGTTGAACCGTATGCATCAAAAGGTGCCCGTACGGCTCCTAAGGGATACAATTTTATCCGAATCAACCGACTTTATCGAGAAAGATTAATTTTTTTAGGCCAAGCGATTGATAGCAATGTTTCGAATCAACTTATTGGTCTTTTTGTATATCTCAGTTCGGAGAGTGATACCAAGGATCTGTATTTGCTTATAAACTCTCCCGGCGGATGGGTAATACCTGGAATAGCCATTTATGATACTATGCAATTTGTGCGACCAGATATACAGACAATATGCATGGGATTAGCCGCCTCAATGGGGTCTTTTATCCTGGTCGGAGGAGCAATTACCAAACGTCTAGCATTCCCTCACGCTTGGCGCCAATGGGTTTTTTTATTTAAGAGAAAAAAGAAGACTATGCCTTCGCCATATGAATTATTAATATTTAAGTAATATTAGCATGGCACTTCGAATTCGATATGCAAATTTTTTATTGTTTTTCAAAATATTAGATTATGTATCGAAAGAGTAGTATGAGATAAAGGAAGGGTATTTCCGATTTTATCTTACCTATCGTAGGTCGATTTCAGCGTCACAAACTTTTTTCACACCGGCAGGTTATTAACAAAATTTATGTTATGAAAGAGTACGAAAAAAAAAAAAGAAACTTTGGGATTGCTGAATCACAGACGAAATAAATATATTAAAGCAACGGGGCCATCATAGTATTTTTGAACTCCTCCGAAAAAAAAAGAAGGGTGGTAATTGGATCATTTACCGATCTGGGTATAATAGATCCCACATTTTCGCTTTCTTCGATGAAAGGTAAAAAAATTCCATTGTGGAGCCGTATGCAATGTGAAAAAAATGCCCGTACGGTTGTTCAATTCTATCTTTTTCTTATTTTATTCTTTATCTCTTCGCCTTGCCTCCTCGTGCGAGATACAGGAACCTTTGATTGTGTTATATTATATGATCAGGGTAATGATCCATCAACCTGCTGCCGGTTTTTATGAGGCACAAACGTCCGAACTTATCCTGGAAGCGGAAGAACTACTGAAACTGCGCGAAATCCTTACAAGGGTTTATGTACAAAGAACAGGCAAGCCCTTATGGGCTGTATCCGAAGACATGGAAAGGGATACTTTTATGTCAGCAACAGAAGCCCAAGCTCATGGAATTGTTGATTTTGTAGCGGTTGGATAAAAAATAGCAGTGATTTCGTGCAAATATACGATTTAAGATTTGATCTTCTTACTTCTTAATTACTTAATTAAGGGTTTAATATTCTATTAATATATTGAAATCGAATAAATTCATAATCATCCGGTTAGGATCAATCTAAACCAGCCCATAATGTATAATTCAGCATGCCAACTATTAAACAACTTATTAGAAACCCAAGACAGCCAATCAGAAACGTCACGAAATCCCCCGCTCTTGGGGGATGCCCTCAGCGTCGAGGAACATGTACGAGGGTGTATGTGCGACTCGTTTAAATCATGGGCTGAGACAAAACAAAAGAAAAAACAAATTTTCCAGTATCAATGATCAGTACCGGTGAATCGGATAGAATGGAAGAACTCCATTCACTATCTAAAAAAGATGGATCTATCATATCTTTCTATTGTGTATGAAATTTATGGTTTCAATTGGTGCAAATTAAATCACCTGAATTTTCAATTTAAGATGAGAAAGAATTCCCCATTGGTAACAAATAGTTACCCATTAAGCGGGGGAAATCCTATTTAAAAAAGTAGAAATATTATGTTTAGAAGAACGGACTCACAAGGTCAGCTACCCAACCAATCTTCATAATTAAATACCGTTACTGTATAAGGTATATCTCATTATGAAATTATGAAAGACCCATTACTGGAAAATTCATGGGTAGAGCCAAAGAGTGGTAACTGTACAAGTTACCAATAAAATGAAGGAAAGGGCTCCGGTGTATAGAGAAGACCTCACCGTTTAAGAAGTAACCATAGAGACGATGGAACCCACAATTTCTTTAGCTATTTCTATTTTTTTTTTCCAATGCCTAGAAAAAAGGAAAAAAGCGTGGTAGGGAAGGTTATAGTAGCAAAAGCCATTGGAATTTTTATTTTATAAATTGGAAGAATCCGTTTTGTTATTAATAGACTAGGAAGGGGGAAAAGAATAACTGAAAGAAAGGAAATCCATTAGTTATTCATTAAAGTTTCATTTACTCAATGACCAGAATTAGACGAGGATATATAGCTCGGAGACGTAGAACAAAAATGCGTTTATTTGCATCAAGTTTTCGCGGGGCTCATTCAAGACTTACTCGAACAATTATTCAACAGAAAATAAGAGCTTTGGTTTCGGCGCATCGTGATAGAGATAGGAAAAAAAGGGATTTTCGTCGTTTGTGGATCACTCGAATAAATGCAGTAATTCGCGGGGCGGGGGCATCCTATATTTATAGTAGATTAATACACAATCTGTATAAGGGGCAGTTGCTTCTTAATCGTAAAATCCTTGCACAAATAGCTATATCAAATAGGAATTGTCTTTATATGATTTCCAACGAGATCATAAAATAAGGGGATTGGAAGGAATCCGCAAAACTTTTTGAAATGGAATTCTCTGGAGAATGAACTCCGGGAAGGTAGAGTAGAAATTAGTATGATAAAATCTGATAATATGATAAAGTCGTCAAAATGAGCGAACACGCCCGATAAAAAAATTTATTCCTCTTACCCGATTCTTTTTTTTCTTACGACACGAATGATTCTCGGATTTTTTGAACAAAACGTCCATCTGTTTTTGAGTTCGGATTCGAATTTTGATTCAATTGAAAAGTAAGCCTATTTTTTTCTGTTCCTAAAACCAGGAGTTCTGGTGGTTGACTCCCTTCTTTCAAATTGTTTCTCATTATTAAGAAAAGGTAACGAAGATAAAATACGAGCTTGTTTTATAGCAATAGTAATTAATCGTTGTTCTTTTAAGGTTAATCTATTCACCCGTCTAGATAATATTTTTCCTTGTTCACTAATAAATCGACTAATTAAACTCATGTTTCTATAATCAATTCGATCCCCCGATTGGATCGGGGGCAAACGCCTACGAAAAGATCGCTTGGATTTAAGAAAGAGTCGCTTGGATTTATCCATAATTTGTTTATTCCTTATCCCTAAAATACTATTTCGATCAAATCAAAAAAAAAATTATAGAAGAAATTCATAGGATTGGGTTTGTCTATATTTATTTAGTTGTTTTTATTTCAATATATGAAATAATAGAAATATATATCTAAATTTTTTTCATGTTCCTTGAAAGGGTGACACCCAAGCACTCGGTTCGATCTATATCTATTTCTTTATCTCCCCATGAATTGTATGTTTGAAACAATACGGACAGAATTTTCTCAATTCCAATCGACTAGGTGTATTGTGTCGATTCTTTTGAGTAATATATCTGGAAATACCCGTTGATTCCTTATTAACACCGTTTCGAACACAACCGGTACATTCCAAAATAACCCTTACTCGAACGTCTTTACCCTTGGCCATGAACCTCCTTTGGGTTTTTGATTCACCCAACGTTTCTATTTTCCGATCCGAAGTGGCTAACAACTCAAAATCAAATTATGAAATAAAGATTTTGTTGCAATTAATATAGTAAATAATAAGTAATACAACAATTTCGAAAGCGATTTCTAATCGCAGTACAGTATTTCATTTAAGTATCTTGTATTGCATGATACTCTTATTCTAGTCACATTTCCCTTTTGTTTTCTTTTAACTCTATTATTAATTTATTAATTTGATTCTTAATTTAATTGGAGCCTTAACCCGAATTTAACTGAGGTTGAATCCACTTTTTTCTTTCTCTTTACCCCCGTATTCAATCTATCTAATTCGAAAAAAAAAAAGACGGGAAAGAGAGATTAGTCACAAATATTTGACTCTATCTCTAATCTTCTTCACCCCTTTCCATATCAATAACTAGAATGAAAAAAAAGGAAATGTCAACGCATCTGGGAAGAAACGATTGATTTCTATCAATAAACCTGCTAAAGACCCGAACCAGAGAGTACTTAGTACCGGTGCCACGGAAAGATATGTTTTAAAATCTCGCATTGAGAATCCTCCTTCTTTTTTTTATATTCCATATTGTAATACATTATGGTAAGAGATGTATATGTAGTTAAAGACCACTTGTATTTGTGTGTGGAATCCCCAATTCAACTTGACATGTGAAATGATTCGGTAGAGAAGGTTTTCTTTTTCTTAAAGCAAAAAAACGGGTCCCTTTGCGCCTGAGAATTCCCGAGAAAAATATTAATTTATTATTATATGTTATATGATATGAGACCAAGAGGAAGAAATGGCAAGATACATTTTGCATAGAAAGGAAGGAAATGGAAATAAAATAAGGATGTGGAAAACAAGACAGGGATTTTCTACAATGATACTGTAGACCAGTTGAAAGGGATGTAGCGCAGCTTGGTAGCGCGTTTGTTTTGGGTACAAAATGTCACGGGTTCAAATCCTGTCATCCCTACCTATTATTGCTCCTCGAAGCAGTAACCAGAGATACATTTTAGAGCGATTCAATTTGGACATACATAATACATAATTTTCAATTTTATGATAGTATACATATGCAAGAAGTATTTATTGGGGTTGAAATTTTTTGGGGGGTTCTATACTATATAAAAAAAAGAATCCCCTTCTTTACAGTCTTTTCCGTTGTGGTAAGAAAGCGCTCTTAGTTCAGTTCGGTAGAACGTGGGTCTCCAAAACCCAATGTCGTAGGTTCAAATCCTACAGAGCGTGATTCTGCTCTTGTCTTGTTAGATCGAAAATTCCACTGAACTGAAATACAGCAATCTGAATTTGACCTTTGACCCCCCCCAAAAAAATTTAATTAAAGAAAGGAGGAGGTCAGTTAAAAAAAAAGAGATGTGAATTAATATTAATCAAAGGTCCAACTGATCACCACGCCTGTATTGTAAATATGCGGTTACGAATAATCCAGCCAAAGTAATAGGAATTAGACCCAAGACAATTCCAAATAGAAAAACTTCAATCATTTCAATTTAATTTATTTGAAAAGGGAAAAGGGGAGGTAATATCTATCCCGAAATATTACTA